CAATCAGAGAAATCGTTGGAATTTTTGTATCTAGCTTTTTAATAGTATTATCTATTAGAAAGAAGTTTTCTAGCATTTGACTGCGTACCACTGAAGGATTTAATCGCACATTTGAAAGATAGCCTAGAAAGTCAAGAGAATATTTGCATAATTGGTTTATACGGACCCCTCCTGATTGAGACCACACATAAAAATGATATTGCCATAAATTGATAAAGTAATATTTCCACTTATTCATCAGAAGAGGCGTATCGTTTGAAGCAAGAATAGATTTTCCTTGATATCTAACAAAATGTATGAAGGGATCCTTGAACAAGCATAGGTTGTTCTGAAAATCATTAGAAAAGACTTCTACAAGATGTTCGATTTTTCCATAGAAATAGATTCGTTCAAGAAAGATTGCAGAAGATGTTGATCGTAAATGATAGGATTGGTTACGGAGAAAAAGGAAAATGAATTCGCACTCACATATATGAGAATTATATAGGAAAAAAAAGAATCTTGGATTCAAATTCAAAATAGAAATGGATTTCTTTGAAGTAATAAGACTCTTCAAATTCAAATACTCGTAGAAAAAAAACCGTAATAAATGCAAAAAAGAGGCATCTTTTAACCAGCAGCGAAAGGCTTGAACCAAGATTTCAAAATGGATGGGGTGAGGTATTACTACATCTAACACAGAATTTAAATGTGCGAATTTGTCCTCTAAAAAAGGAAATATTGAATAAATTGATTTTAAATTCTGAGATTTTGCTACTTCTTTCCCTTGTAAATAAGATACTAATCTTAGGGAAAATGGAATTTCCGCAATGACTGCAAATCCTGCCGATATGATTTGAGAATACAAATTCTTATTGTGCCCAAAAAATTGATTTTGTTTCGAATCATTAGCAGAAATAAGCAAATGATTCTCTTGATACATTTGAGTAATTAAACGTTTCACAATTAGTGAACTGGATTTATTGTCATAACGCACACTTTCCAACAAAATGGATGATTTATTTCTATTGAAACCATAATCATGAGCAAGCGTATAAATATACTCCCGAAAAATAAGTGGGTATAGGAAGTCATATTGGTGAGATCTATTTAGTTCTAAATAGAATAGAAGTTCCTCCATTTCAAACTCGATTTGAACCAAAGCAAGGGTGGGGGATCTAATCGGTTATCAAATGATACATAGTGCGATAGAGTCAAACCAAGGTATTCTTATAGTAAGAATAAAGAAAAATAGATACCTCGAAGATAGGTGGATTCATCAACGGATTCTCTATCCTCTCTTTTTCCATTTAATTGATGTATGTTTGTTCTAGGATAAGAAGATGGTTAGAAATCCTTTATTTTTTTCAACCTAATCGCTCTTTTGATTTTGGAAAAAAATATCTTTTCTTTATCAATATACTGCTTCTTCTACACATTCATGCTTAACCCATAATAAATAGGGAATAACTAATAGTAATAGTTAGGACTCAAAAAAAATCAATAATCCCCTCATGAGAAAGATCTTTACCGCATTAGGCACTAATTTAGTTTTAACGGTTAATTAGATCGGGTAATCCTTCAAATTAAGAAAAGAAGCTCGTTTTGCTTTTTGTTTCCCCATAATTTGGTCCCTAGGGCTCTATCCATTTATTCACTCGACCCAACTTTGAATTAAATTCATTTTTTTGTTACAAAAAAAAAATAGATTCTTAAAATTCTTTATTGATACGACATGCTGTTTTTTCCACATATTCCTTTTAGGATCAGTCGTGGTCTTAGAAACTCTACCGATGGTATGGACGAATCCCTTTCTTCATACAAATGTGTAAAAGATGCTAGCCGCACTTAAAAGCCGAGTACTCTACCGTTGAGTTAGCAACCCCTAAAAGAAATAGAATGTGGAGATATAACCGGAATCAAAAATATGAAATTTCCTAATGCAATCAAACCCCTCAATTAGCAAGAAATTCAATTAAATAAAAATTTCGACTCGATTTTTAGCATTCATTTAAAGGTTCAGATCTGCTAAAAATACAAGAAATTTTCATAGAAAATAAAAACATAGAACGAGAAAAAGTGAAAATTGATAGACTACCTCTCGTCTTACCCCATTATTATTCATTAATAAAATAACTTCTTGTATCACGCAAAAAAATCTCATTTCTTGTATCGCAACAAATTCAAAGAATCTATCATTTAAATTTGAAATAAAGTCAAAACTCCTGGAGCATTGATAAGGATAAATAGAAATGGATCCATTTATCCACGATCTAATTATATTTGTTCGATATATTGTTGTCAATATGATTGTGAATATTTAATATAAATGATGATAAAAGAATATAAAAAAACTATAAGAATAAAAGAAAAAAAATGGATTTCAATTTTTTTCTTATTCATATTTCTTAGTATTTTATTAAAAGAAATAAAATACTAAGAAATATGAATAGGGCAAAGGAAAAAAGGAGGGGGAGGATATAATAAAGAAAAATTTATCCAAAGCTATATATGAGTCATCCACACCTCTTTTTTGTATTTCATTAATGAAAAATGAATGAAATTTTTTTTAACTAAAATAAAATTTAAGTTCCGTAAAACCCCGCCTTCTTTAAAATATCATGAACAGTTCCTGTAGGCTGAGCGCCCCTTTCAAGGAAATATAAAATAGCGGGAACATTTAAATAGGTTTGATTAGATATCGGATCATAAAAACCCACTTTTCGAAGATCTCTTCCTTCTCTTCGGGATTGAACATCAACTGCAACGATTTGATAAACGGCTCATTGGGATAGAATAGATGGAATTGAATAAAAAATACCCCCCCCCAGAAACGTATAAGAAGTTTTCTCCTCGTACGTCTCGAGAAAAAATGATTAGAAGTTATATCTATGCATGAAATTAGAATGTCAAATCGATCCATAATCCAGCAAATCCATGAGACATTTAACCCCTTCTTTTTACCCTTTCTTTTCCTTCTTATTTTTTCGAAAAAGCAAAAACAAAAAACATTCATACTCTCATAACTCAAGTTGGATAACTCTCAAATAGCTCTCAAAATTCTTAGGTATTTTCTTATTGAGTGGTCTCTAACCCTTTTTTGTTTGTCTTGTCTAGAATCGATTTTGATTCTTTATTCTGATCTAGTAGTTGAGACAATTGAAAACGGTATTTCCTTGTTCCAGGATCCTTTATCTTTGCCTTGAATCATTGGGTTTAAACATTAGTTCGGAGATCTTTAATAATTTCAAAAAATGGCAGCAACATGCCCCTTTTTTCTCTTTTTTTTGTTTGTGATCTCTTTCTATCAAAGAATCATATGAACAATTGATTCCCGCACGATAACCTTTTGATCGAAAGAGTTTTACCAATTCCAACAATTTGACTTTTTGATTTGAAAATGCTTTGAGTCGGACCCTTTCAATTTCTATATCAAAAATAGACTTACGTACGAAGTTGGAACAACTTATTGATTTGTCTTAACTAACCCTAGATCCTTTCCCCTTAAAAATCAATCTTTTATACTCGAGCTCCATCCTATACTAATACTATTTATATTCCAACCCAACAAAAACACGGATTCTAATAGAACAGAAAAAAGAATGTCGAGCCAAGAGCACTTTTATTTCTATATAATAAAAAGTGGTGGTTTTGATATCCACAGCCAATTGATCATGTCCTTCAAGTCGCACGTTGCTTTCTACCACATCGTTTCAAACGAAGTTTTACCATAACATTCCTCTAGTTTTTTTTGAATAGGTATGTAATTGATTCAGTTAGGAAATCCTGAATAGTCATTGGTTCAGTCTGTGCGTAGTAATCTATAGTTCTTCCTAATATACTTAACTTATATGAGACTTATTTTATTCTTCTATATGAATAGATTATGAATAGATGAAAATCAAATATGAAAACAATAAATAGGTAATTGATGATGAAGAAAAAGTCTCAGTAAAAATTCAAATTAACCTGATTTTTCTTATATAAAATATATATTTTTATTTGTGTAATAAAAAAGAAAAATATACCAGGAATATTCTCAATTTTAAATAAAAGAAAACAAATAAAAAAAATCTTTTTGAATCCGCCTTACATTGTCTCTTCAAATAAGTCGATAGAATAGATTCGACAATCTCACAGTTCTTCAATTCAAGTACTAACTAAGGACTTCTAAAAAATCAATATAAATAAATAAATATTGAATTGAAAAAAAAAAAGTTTTTCCTATTTTATTTGAAAAAAGTTTGACCAATAAATTGTATTTGATCATCATAAGAGAGAGAAATTCATATATATTGAGATTCAAATTGAACCGTAGATGATTTAAAAAGGATAGTTAGATCGAAAAAGAAATCAAATTTTTTGAGATTGAATTGAATAAAAAAAGACTGATAAAGGAGAAAGTTGAATTTAACTGTTTTTCTTTTATTTCATTCTGAAATAGAAAATCAGAATCACAAAGTATAGGAAATTTCCGTATCTATCGGGTAGGCTGAACAATTCAATTCTACTAATTGGAAGTAATTATCCATATTATGTGTTAAATATTTAGTTTCTATTTAGTTTAATATCTATAATTAAGGTAAGGACTCAGAAACAAATAATAATATTAAAAAAAAATCGCAACAGGACCTATTAGGTTAGCAATCCCTGTGTATAAACCTCCTTTTTTTGTAAGGCTTCTTTGGCTTGAGGTTCAACTAATCTTTCCCGAAAGTAAAGCAGATGGGGTGTATGAATCACACCCGTGTCAATTGTTAATGGCGTTACAATTATTCATTAGAATCAAACATCAAATAACCTAAGAGATCCCAAGAAAAAACATATTTGAATATGTAATTTGATTTTTGATTAATGAGATTTGGACTGGACATAGACAGATATTCAAATTGATATCTTATATTACTGATTAACCCCTATCTCCTCTCCCAATTGAATTTTATTGGAATGATGAATCATAAAAAGAGAATGCCCAATATTTGATTGACTCTTATTCTTCTATTCTTATCTTAGAAGGTAGTTAAGAAAGATTCATTTTTTTTTCTTTTATTTTATCTTTATTCTGATATAGAAAACGAGTATACTCTGGGACGGAAGGATTCGAACCTTCGAATAGCGGGACCAAAACCCGTTGCCTTACCACTTGGCCACGCCCCATTTTGATTTCTATTTGAAACTACTAAAGAGTAATATGGGGATTCCTTTTTCGTCAATTCCAGTTCCTAAAATGTATGAAATGGATTAGTTTTTTGTTAGGATTTTGACACGTCTAGATATAGAATTCAACCGAATTTATTGATCATTACATAGAATTCAATTAAAATATTGTATGAAAGTCTCATTTCTTCAATTCTCTTCTAAAAAAAAAAAAGAAAAATGGAAGGGCTTTTTTGATTGGATGAGTTCAAAGAAATATGTTTTTTTGAATCAGACTTATTTTCCTTTCTTCATTTTTTCCTTATCTCAAAAACATATTAATAACTCAATCAAAATAATCTCCAAGAAAAAAATTTTGTTATGCTTAATATCTTTAATTTGATCAGTATTTGTTTGAATTCTACGCCGTTTTCGGGTAGTTTTTTATTCGCCAAATTGCCCGAAGCCTATGCTTTTTTGAATCCAATCGTCGATGTTATGCCAGTAATACCTCTTCTCTTTTTTCTCTTAGCCTTTGTTTGGCAAGCCGCTGTAAGTTTTCGATGAGATCCTTAACACTGTCCCAGAAAAATTCATGATTTATTCGAGAAAAAAAAAATGATAATAATTGAAAAAATCAGATAAGTATAAGTCTTACAGTATGAAGGAACCCTCAATTCAAACTTTGAAATTTTTGGATAGCCGCGAGAAATCTGGATTACCCCATTTCCTCATTCTGACCCGTTTTTGATCGAAAACACTACTTAGACTTAGAGTCCACCACAATATATCTAAGTATGAAAGAAATTCTTTTGTAATGAAAGATTCAACTCTTATTGCAAATCAATTTTTGAAAACTCTTTTCCACAATTTCTAGAAAGAAACCGCTTGATTTCTTGGTGTCAAGGTCAACAAAATAGGATATGTGGTCTAAAAACAGGGAATCTATTCTCTCTTTTTTTTTTGAAAAAATAAAATGATCTTGGAGATTGTGTAATGCTTACGCTCAAACTCTTTGTTTATACCGTAGTAATATTCTTTGTTTCGCTCTTCATCTTCGGATTCCTATCTAATGATCCGGGACGTAATCCCGGACGCGAAGAATAAAACAAAAAAGTGGGGTTCCTCCCTTCATTTTGATAAATGGTATTAGGATTTGATTGATTCTATTGTCAAAAAACGGAAGGGAAAGAGAGGGATTCGAACCCTCGGTACGAATAACTCGCACAACGGATTAGCAATCCGACGCTTTAGTCCACTCAGCCATCTCTCCTAATTGAAAAAGGATAATTACTATGTTATAGTTCACAAAAAGGAATGATAATGCTTGAAAAAAAAAGCCCCTCTTTCATTTTCATTTTATTTGATTCTTTGTTTTCTTATTCTTATATATATAGATTTTATCTAATCTATTTGAAATAGAAATTCAAATAAATAGATTATTATATAGATACCCCTTTTATCAACAATTTCATTCCATATATTTTTTTTATAGAAATATAAAAAATAGAAAATAAAGATAGAAATATATATCAAAAATTTAAGAAAGGGTTCTATAGTCTATAAAGATATTTCAAATAAAAAAATATCGCGGGGCTTTTTTGATTTCAAATTTCCCCGGCTTGGCCTGGTCAGACCGACCCGGCCGGGCTCTTTTTTTTTTCAAATCAAATCCATTTTTTTTATCTATGATTATCTATGATTATCTATGATTCCTATAATTCCGCGATCTCCCTTTGCTTGCTGTAGCAAAAAAATCTTGGTATTTAATTAAATTAATTAAATGAAAGTGAAAGAATAATTAGAAGCGGAAAAGGACTCTTTCTGTTTCTATGATAAAATATATAACCAAAAAGACATTTCTATTCTTTCTTTTCTTACTTCTTTTCTTTCTCTTATTTAGAATTTTTATTTATTATATTACTAAATAATACAAATTATTTGGATAAAAAATAAAAAGAAAAAGCTAATGGGTATCCCCCTTTCTAATTTTATCAAGCCTTCTAACGAAAGACGGCAACGCTCTAATTTTCAGGATTTTTTCTGATCCTATCTTGAGGACGCCAGAGTCCTTTGTTTGACAAAGAGTCCATTTATATACAATAATCACATTGTAGCGGGTATAGTTTAGTGGTAAAAGTGTGATTCGTTCTATTAACCCCCTCAGTAGTTAAGGGATCTTTCGGTTTGATTCATATTCCGATTAAAAACTTTATTTCTGAAAAGGATTAAATCCTTTACCTCTCAATGAAATACTCGAGGAATAATCTACATTCTCGTGATTTGTCTCCAAAGGTCAATTATAAATTGAAAAATTGGATTATGAAATTACGAAACATAATTTTTTTTATTGGATCAATATTTCCAATTGAATAAGTATGAATA